CATGGGATAAGTAAGCAGTTTTTTTTAGTTGTATCGACCCAGTCGCTCACTAATGGATCTTTACGGTGCTTTCTCTATCAATTTGGGAACTTTATCCATAGAGTAGTAGTATAGGCCATACTTTCTTCCTATTTTGATTCTCGTGAAGTGTCCTTCCTTCCTACAGCTGATAGGGCAAAATCGTTGTTTTGACGATCCCTATGTAGAAAGCCCTTTTTCTAGTATTTACTAGAAAATTTGATCCTTTCTTTTTTTTTTCTTCTTTCTATAGTGGAGATAGTCGCACGTAATGACAGATCACGGCCATATTATTAAAAGCTTGCGGTAAGAAGGGGTTTCGTTCTAGTGCCCGGAAATAATATTCCAAAGCCTTTGTATGCTCTCCATTGCTTGTGTGTATAAGGCCTATATTATAGAGTATATAACTTCGATCATAGGGATCAATTTCTAGTCGCGTAGCTTCATAATAATTCTGCAAAGCTTCCGCATAATTTCCTTCGGATTGAGCCAACATCCGTTACGGTCGTTCATTCTATTCAAAAAATCTCCGTTCCAAAACCGTACATGAGGTTTTCATCTCATACGGCTCCTCCCTTCTGTACATAGTACTAAGCGAAATAATCTATAGAATAAAAATAGAATTAGTCCCATCTTATTATGAACCGAAAGGGGCTGGTATTTTTCCAAGAAATCTCTAGCCAACCTTCCCGCAAGAGGTTTTTCTTAACACCAATGAATTCTATTAATGCTAGAGGAAAACGATAGCTCCAAGAATTTCTTTGTTCTCAACGCCTCCTATTTAGAGGAATTAGCCACTTCAACGATCTTTGATGGTTATAGGGGTATCCAAAGTACAAACCTGATGGTTGTTTGTTATCCCAACCATTCTTCCCAGCCCTGATACCGATCAGGAAAGGGCTAATTTCTAACAAAGTTTTTCTCTTGTTGATTCCTATTTCTAGGTGTAGTGCTTTTCTCCCCTATGCTGCCTATTGGTATGGTACTAGTAGAGTAGGATTGGCCTGTAATACAGAACCTATCCTGTAGGTGTAACCTTTCGCTCAATACTCAAATCTACAATTGAAGCATCTGAGGCCGCATCAATCGAGGATACACGACAGAAGGAATTGTTAGTTCACCTCACCTTCCCCAAGCGTGGGTTTCCTTTACTAATTTTGTTCTCTCTATGCGAACCCCCTCTCTTTCTCGTAAGACTGAGGTGTAGGTAGGGCTAAAAAAAAAAAAAAAAAAAGAGTCAAATCGCACCATCTCTATAATAAGTAAATGCCCTTTTTTCCCCTGAGGTTGTCGGAATTATTCGCAATAAAATATTGGCTACAATTGAAGAGGTCTTATCAATGAAATTTCCATTTATACGGGATCTAGGCATAATTCCCAACCCATTCTATATAGAATTGTTTTCATTTCTTCACAAAATAACATAAAAACAAACACATTCGATTCTTATAAATCGATCGATCCATATGCTCTAAATGGATAAGAGAGGTATGGATTTTCCGCTCAGCTCAAATTGTCTCCTTTTCCTTCTGTTTGGACAAGAAGAGATATGAAATATTTGACTAAGATTGGATTTCATTCCACTTTTCTATTTCTCAACAATAACTTCTCTCATCAGCTATTTCGCGTTTTCAAAGTCATTAATTGTCTCATACCCTTTTTTAGATTTCGATTGTATGGCGTAGCGTACCTTATGCAAACAGAATTCTAGGGTTCCTCTATTTTATTATGGAATAAGAAGAATTCTTCCATTCTCTTTTTCTTTGGTTTGGGGAAAACCCAAACTAAAACTTTTCGAGGGAGCGGAATTCCTAGTAAAAAAATCCTGGATCCTTCCACTTAGATGAAAAGGAATTTTTCCAATAGAACCATGGAACCCCCGAGCCGTTGTGGTTGTACCTGTACTGCAGGAATAGGAAAACTCGCTATTCACTTAGTTTATTTTCCATAATAAGATTATGTAGGAGAGATGGCCGAGCGGTTCAAGGCGTAGCATTGGAACTGCTATGTAGACTTTTGTTTACCGAGGGTTCGAATCCCTCTCTTTCCGTTTCTCTTAATTGATCAACGTTAACGATCACAATGTATCAAATCAAATAACAATTTATTCCAGCAATAATACCTTTATTTAATAGAAATTTTTTATAGTAAATTACTGTGGTATGTAAAATACACATAGAGGAAAGAACAAAAAAGAAAAAAGGATCCTAGGGTTAATCCATTTATGCTAGTTGAATGGGAAAATACGAATTAAGGGCCTTAGGTCGATTTAGTTCGGGGAAAGGGGAAGGGGAAGAAAATTCTATGAACTTTTCCTTTTTTCGTTAAGTTCAAGTCTGACGAGAGTAATATTCTACAACTAACAACTCATTTATTTTGAGACCGACCCACTTCCTATCTAGGATTTTTTTAACTAGTCCTTTATATTGCAATGTGTCAATCGTCAAATGCTTTGGCAATTTCCCCGGGTCGGATGAAGCAATAGAATTTTGAATCAGACGTTTTGATCTTTGGTTATCCTTCGTAGTAATAATATCTCGGGGTTTGCAACGAAAACTTGGTATATCGACTATACGACCATTAACTAAAATATGTCTATGGTTAACTAATTGCCGGGCCCCAGGAATGGTTGAAGCCATACCCAATCGAAAAAGGATATTATCCAAACGCATTTCAAGTAATTGTAGTAAAACCTGACCTGTTGACCTTTTTGCTTTTCCAGCGATATGTACATATCTAAGTAATTGTCGTTCTGTCAGACCATAATGAAAACGCAATTTCTGTTTTTCTTGAAGACGAATACGATATTGCTCTTTTTTCCCAGAATGGAATTTCTTTTTCAGATTACTTCCGGATTTAGGTGTTTTTCTAGTGAGTCCTGGTAAAGCTCCCAGACGGCGTATTTTTTTTAAACGAGGTCCTCGATAACGGGACATGAAGACTCCTTGTTTATTTTATTGAAATTTCATTTTACACAATTAATTTCATTGTATTTACATTACAGAATACATCAAAATTAAAACTGAATTAAACTAAAGGATAAACAGAGTAAAATCTACTAAAGTACCACAAAAAATGGAATTTCATCAACATCTGGATTTTTTGTATATATATTATTTATTTTATTGTTTTGTATCTAGCAAAATTGTAAGGTAGAACCACATAATAGATCCTGGATTCTCCATTTAATTCGGAGAAAAAGAGAAAAAGAGAGATTCTTGTTCATGGAACATCGATATAGAAAAAAGCCGACTATCGGATTTGAACCGATGACCCTCGCATTACAAATGCGATGCTCTAACCTCTGAGCTAAGTGGGCTTACATAACAGAAATAGTGTAACAAATAGAAATATGTATAGTATAGGAAATCCGTAAAATGTCAGATCTTAATTATTAATCTTAGCTATTAACTAGTTCGAAATTGGAAGTTCTACTTAGAAAAAAATACTAGAACTTCATAAAGATAAAGTTAACTTGATATGCTTAACTGGAGGATATCCTTAAATAGGATTATAGAAATTTTTGAACTTTCTTTTTATTTCTCTAATTCGCAAATTGATTTTTCTAATAGAATAGAATCTATTCCAATTTCTATATTGAATTTGATTTCAGATATTTTCAATTTGATATGGCTCGGATGAGTAATCTAATACATAGAAAAGAATAATATATATGATGAAAGATATAATAAAGAGAAAATGCGAATTTCTTGGCATTTTAATTCGATCATTATAGATATTTTTTTTAGATATTTAGTTTTTTTGATATTTATAATTTAATGATTAATATTTCACTAAGGAGAACATAGAATCATAGCAAATGAAATTGCTAATTCTGATTAGAAAAAAAAAAGAATGAATATCAAGCGTTATAGTATGATTTTGAATACTCTAAAAAAGAAAGGCGGGGGGGGGGGTGGGGGAGAGAAAAACTTTGGGATATATTGATTCGGATTGAATTGCAAATACATCAACGATAGAATCAATTCAATTCTGAATTGCAATAAGCAGGGTCTGTCAAATAGAGACGAACTGCTAGACTACGTCGAGTAATTAATTCAACGATTCCAAAAAAAACTAAGAGATGGATGAAATTACACAAGGAATCCAGGTCTCAATCAAAGAAAAGGAAAATGGGGATATGGCGAAATCGGTAGACGCTACGGACTTGATTGTATTGAGCCTTGGTATGGAAACCTGCTAAGTGGTAACTTCCAAATTCAGAGAAACCCTGGAATTAAAAAAGGGCAATCCTGAGCCAAATCCGTGTTTTGAGAAAACAAGTGGTTCTCGAACTAGAATCCAAAGGAAAAGGATAGGTGCAGAGACTCAATGGAAGCTGTTCTAACGAATCGAGTTGATTACGTTGTGTTGGTAGTGGAACTCTCTCTAAATTTAGAGAAAGTAAGGGCTTTATACATCTAATACACACGTATAGATACTGACATAGCAAACGATTAATCACGGAACCCATATCATAATATAGGTTCTTTATTCTTTTTTAGAATGAAATTAGGAATGATTATGAAATAGAAAATTCTGAATTTTTTTAGAATTATTGTGAACCCATTCCAATCAAATATTGAGTAATCAAATCCTTCAATTCATAGTTTTCGAGATCTTTTAAAAAGTGGATTAATCGGACGAGGATAAAGAGAGAGTCCCATTCTACATGTCAATACTGACAACAATGAAATTTCTAGTAAAAGGAAAATCCGTCGACTTTATAAGTTGTGAGGGTTCAAGTCCCTCTATCCCCAAACCCTCTTTTATTCACTAACTATAGTATTTATCCTCTTTTTTTCTTTTTATCAATGGGTTTAAGATTCATTAGCTTTCTCATTCTACTCTTTCACAAAGGAGTGCGAAGAGAACTCAATGGATCTTATGCTGCTATTCATTGAATAGATTTCTTTTTTATTATAGTATCGGCAAGGAATCTCGATTATTAACTCTATTTTTAAGTATTATTAAGTAAGCCA